TATCTGTTTTACATCTTCTAGGCGAAAATGCTCAATTTTCATAAGATCTTCTTGACTCTTATTCATAAGGTCCAATAATGTATATATATTGGACCTTATGAGGCAATTATAAACTCTGGGAGACAATTCGAATTGATCAATAAAAATAGATTTCAATGCTATTTTGTTTTTTCCGACTTTATCTAATTTATTGTGATAAGTAAAGGGGGATAAAGGAACCATATGTTGGTTGTCCTCTAAAAGTAAGTTTTCTTCTTCCTTATATAAAAAGGGAATAAATAAATCAATCAAATTCCGGGAGGCTTCATGAAGTGCTTCTTTCGGAGTTAAACTGCCATTTGTCCATATTTCGAGAAAGAGTATCTCTTGTTTTTCATTCCCATTTCCATAGGAATGAATACTATGATTCACGTTTCGAACAGGCATGAATACAGCATCTACAGGATAACTTCCATCTTGAAAGTTATGTGGCATCTTTATAAGATATCCGCGATTTCTTTCAATTTCTAATCCAATACGTAAATTTATTGGTTCTGTCAAGCTAGCTATATGTTGTGTATTGTCGACAATTTCTACATAAGGTGGTAAGATGATATCTCGAGCAGTTACATATCCAGGACCTCTAACACAAATAGACGCGTCACAAGTTCCATATAGATTACTTCTCAATACAATTTCTTTCAAATTCATTATAATTTCGTGGGCCGATTCTTGAATACCCGTTATAGTAGAATATTCGTGGGAGACGTTCTCAGATTTTACACGTGTGATACATGTTCCTTCTATTTCTCCAAGCAAAGCTCTTCGCATCGCAATGCCTATTGTGTCGGCTTGTCCTTTCATAAGTGGAGACAGAATAAATCGACCATAATAAAGGCGTTTACTGTCTGTTCTTGATTCAACACACTTCCACTGTAGTGTCCGAGTAGATACTGTTACTTTCTCTCGAACCATAGTAATAATATTTTTTTTGATTGAATTATTTATTTCTCTTGTTTCTCTTGAAATTTCTTCACTGTTTATTTCTATACACGTCTTTTTTTCGGAGGTCTACAGCCATTATGTGGCATAGGGGTTACATCCCGTACAAAAGTTAATAGTATACCACTTCTACGAATAGCTCGTAATGCGGCGTCTCTTCCGAGACCGGGACCTTTTATCATGACTTCTGCTCGTTGCATACCTTGATCTACTACTGTACGAATAGCAACTGATGCTGCAGTTTGAGCGGCAAAGGGTGTCCCTCTTCTTGTACCCTTGAATCCACAAGTACCGGCCGAGGACCAGGAAACCACCCGACCTCGTACATCTGTAACTGTAACAATGGTATTATTGAAACTTGCTTGAACATGAATAACTCCCTTTGGTATTTTACGTGCACTTTTACGTGCACCAATACGTACATTTCTACGTAAACCAGTTCTCGGTATACCTTTTGCCATATTGTATCATCTCATAAATATGAGTCAGAAATATATGGATATATCCATTTCATGTCAAAACAGATTCTTTATTTGTATTTGTACGCTGAGCTCTTTAGTGAGTCTGATTATCCCTTTATCCTTGTCTTTGTTTATGTCTCGGATTGGCACAAATTACTCTAATGCGACCCCGTCTACGGATTAGTCGACATTTTTCACAAATTTTACGAACGGAAGCTCTTATTTTCATATTTGTCATTCCTTATCTTAATTCTGAATCTACTTCTCGATAGAAAATAGGTTTCTTGGAATTTTTTATCTTGAATCGTATTGAATAAAAATCACCTAATCCTTCAAATCTTTGTTTCGGAGTCGATAAATTATACGTCCTCTGGTTGAATCATAACGACTTACTTCAATTTTGACTTTATCTCCGGGAAGTATCCGTATAAAACTACGCCGGATCTTTCCCGAAACATAACCTAGAATCAGATCCTCATTATCTAAACGAACCCGGAACATGCCATTGGGAAGCGATTCAGTAATTAAACCTTCATGAATCCATTTTTGTTCTTTCATTCCAGGTAAAGCCTCCTTGAGGTATCAACTAATGGAGGAGAAACGATATTAGACAACTCACCCCCTTATCTTTTTTTTTTTTACAAATAGGAAGAGGTTTCGGATTTCATTTGGATATTAAATGGATTACCATATATAACATAAAATTTCTCCGCCGATTCCTTCTAGTCGAGCCTCCCGATCTGTCATTATACCCCGAGAAGTAGAAAGAATTACAATCCCTATCCCACCTAAAATTCTAGGAATTCGTTGAGAGTTAGAATAAATTCGTAGACCGGGTCGGCTGATCCGTTTTAAATTTAACAAATTCCTATAGGGTCTTTTCCTATTCCTGCTATGTCGCAGGGTTAAAACTAAAAAATTTTGGTTTTTTTCTCGATGTTTTCTGACGTTTTCGATAAAACCTTCTCGGAAAAGTATTTTAACAATATTTTCGGTAATATTAGTAGATGCTATGCGAACAACTCTTTTTCTATCCATATCAGCATTTCGTATAGAGGTTATTATCTCAGCAATAGTGTCTCTACCCATGATGAACTCAAACTTTTGGTGTCTCAAAATTGGATATAATTAACATGTTTTTTTATTTTTTTATTGGTTTATGAATATAAAAATTTTAAGGTATATACGCGAAACACAAGCTACGAATTAATCTAGTTCTTAAACTATTTCTTTTCAAATACCCCAAAAATAGCAGATCTCTTTTTATTTTATAATACTTCTATAATACTTCGGGAGCTAATGAAACTATTTTAGTAAAATTTAATTGTCTCAATTCGCGGGGGATTGCCCCAAAAATGCGAGTTCCTTTTGGGTTTCCTTCTTGATCAATTACAACTGCAGCATTGTCATCATATCGTATTATCATACCGCTGTCACGTTTAAGTTCTTTACAGGTACGAACAATTACAGCTCTGACTACTTCTGATTTTTCTAGGGGCATATTTGGTACTGCTTCTTTGATCACAGCAACAATAACGTCACCAATATGAGCATATCGGCGATTACTAGCTCCTATGATTCGAATACACATCAATTTTCGAGCCCCGCTGTTATCCGCTACATTTAAATAGGTCTGAGGTTGAATCATATAAATTTTTGAGTCTATTCTTCCAATGCAAAGGATGAAAAAAAATAAAAGAAATATTGTTTGTCTAAGTCTAAAAAAAGAAACCTGCGATTTTGTTTCATCCCCAAGACTCATTTCTGTCGGTTCTATATTTTTATCCCGAAATAATAAATTGAGTTCGTATAGGCATTTTGGATGCTGCTATTAAAATAGCCCTTTTAGCTATATTTTCGGTTACTCCACCCATTTCATATAGTATTCGCCCCGGTTTAACAACAGCTACCCAATATTCAGGGGATCCTTTCCCTGAGCCCATACGTGTTTCAGCAGGTCTTACTGTAACTGGTTTATCTGGAAAGAGCCGGACCCATATTTTTCCACCACGGCGTGCATTTCGTGTCATTGCTCGGCGACCTGCTTCGATTTGTCTCGATGTGATCCAAGCGGGTTCAAGTGCTTGAAGAGCATATTTACCGAAACAAATATGATTACCTCGATAAGATATTCCCTTCATTCTTCCTCTATGTTGTTTACGGAATTTAGTTCTTTTGGGGTTATAGTTGATGGTTGTTTCGGAATTTCATCTCTACTACAGAGCTGGACGTGAGAGTTTCTTCTCATCCAGCTCCTCGCGAATAAAAGGATTCAAAATTGAATTTCAATTAATTTGAATAGCTATTAGAACATTTTTAGAAAAGATTTTATTTTTTTCTAACGTCCTAATAAATCTTTATTGTCTTTTGTCCTTTATCCGAGTTTACCAATTCAAAAAAAGAAAGTTTTCGCGGGCGAATATTGACTCTTGCAATCTCTATTTCAGTCCTAGCACTTGTTCGTCACTTTTCCGAATAGATGAATTAATTTCCGGTTTATTTCGCCATCCTAACTAGTGAATTATTAAGATTCATTTGTTTAATAAAATCTTTTGCATTCACAGGTTCCTTCGTTTCCACCACTTCGTACTAAATGATTAGGTCAGAATTCTACAACGGAGCTCATAATCCAATTTATTCTTGAGTCAACCTTCTTAGTCTTTATTGACTCGAAGCTCTTGAGTTTTTTCTTCTCTTCTATCAGAAATTCCTTGAAAATTTCATTATGTATGAATCAATTAGTATTGATGCTTTATTACATTGTCTTTTATGAGATAACCCACAGACCTTCCATATTAGAATTCTATATCATTGATATTATTTTTCTCTCTTTCTCTCATCCTTCCATTTATCCACACCTTTCTTCTGTAATTTTGCTTTAAAAAAGTTTAATTATTTCAGTTGCTACAAAGATATGACTTATTTAACATATCTTGACTGGTTCTTTAGATCCAGATAATATGAAGTGATGAATTGGTTTTCATACTATCGGGTCGGTCTTTTGTAACCCTAACTCTAAAAAAAAACCAACGAGTCACACACTAAGCATAGCAATTATATCAAAAGGTCAATTGAATTTTTATTCAACCCTATAGAATTAAGAATTAGTTTGATTGGTAGGAAAAAGAATGAACGAGTTTCTCCCTTTTTCCTTCTATCAATAGATAGAAGGAAAAAACAATGAAAGTTTTCTTATTCCTCTTCCTTGTCTATAAAAATCCAAATTTTGATGCCCAAAACCCCATAGATAGTCCGAACTGTATAGGAACAATAATTGATTTTAGCTCGAATGGTTTGTAGGGGAACCCTGCCCTCTCTGATCCATTCGACACGGGCAATTTCTTTTCCGTCGATACGCCCTGCAATTTGTACTTGAATTCCTTTTGTATCCGCTTGTTCAGTTAATTCAATAGCCTTTTTCATTGCTTTTCGAAATGAAACTCTATTTTTTAATTGTCCGGCTATAAATTCTGCAAGAATATTAGGGTTCCCGTAAGGTTTTGCAATTCTTGTGATAGCAATGTTAAGTTTTCGATTCACATAATGAAATTTTTTTTG